AACATCAATTGCAACGATTCGATAGACGACTCATTGAGATAGATGTAGATGAACAATACATCCCCCCTAGAAACGTATAGGAAGTTTTCTCCTCGTACGGCTCGAGAAAACTGAATTGGATTTGAAGTTTTATCTATGGTATGGAATTCTAATAAATGACATAAATGCCAAAGGGTTCCCTAAGATCATCAAATCAATTCGACTATGATTTAAGTGATTTAAGTCTTTTTTTTGCTTCTTTGTTCCTGAAAATGAAAAAGAAACCGTTCGTACTCATAACTCAAGTTAGATAACTCTCAAATAATTAAAAAAAAGAAGCGTTAGTTAATTTCATTTATTGAGTGGTCTTTTACCCCTTTTTTGTTTGTCTCGGTTAAAATCGATTTAGATTCTTAATCTGGCCCAGTTAGTGAGACGATTCAAATGGTGTTTCCTTGTTCTGGGATCCTTTATCTTTGTTTTAAATCATTGGGTTTAGGCATTACTTCGGTGCTTTTAAATCCTTTCAAAATGGCAGCAACATACCCCTTTTTGTGATTTCCCGAATCCTACGGACGATAGATTCCCCCGTGATACACTTTGGATCGAAAGTGTTTGATTAATTCCAACAAATTTGCCTTTTTAATTGGAAACTTGCTCGAATGGGATCCCTTCAATTTCTATATCGAAGATATATTTACGAAGTTGTTCCAATTTATTGATTTGCATTAACCCTAGATTCTTGTCCTGAGAAATGAATTAATACTTTCTACTCGAGCTCCATCGTGGACTATTTAGATTACCGACTGATGTCGAGCCAAGGGCACCTTCATTCCGAAAATGGTGGATATAAGAAAGAATCCACAATGGATCATGTCCTTCAAGTCGCACGTTGCTTTCTACCACATCGTTTCAAACGAAGTTTTACCATAACATTCCTCTAATTTGGAACCAGTATGGAATTGATTCAATTATGGAATCATGAATAGTCATCGGTTCGTAGACATCGTAATCTATACCCCTTTATTCTATAACTTCTATAATATAGAATAGAAATCCTATATATAGCTATATATATCGATAAAGAATTTTCTGAAGAAATGAAATTTAAAAGAATTTAATAATAGATTAAATAGGTTAACAATTTGAAATTTTCAAATTGAAGGGATCAAAAACCTTTTTGACAAAAATAGAATAGAAGTATACATACATATACGCTAAACATTTCCTCATTTTATATGTATTTTTGTGGGGTGGGGTTCAGCAAGATTTCGTTAATCTAATTTTGCCATAATAGAATAGAAAGTGAATAAAAGATATAAAGCATCGCCTTCTCAAGTGTTACATAAATTTACAATTATTCATTAGGGCCAAACGCGAAATACTTATGGTAGATATATAATTCCATATTGGTAGATATATAATTCCATATATATAATATATAAATAGAACTTGATTTTTGTTAATGCAATTCAGGCAGATTCGGAAATTTTAATACCTTCGGTTAATGTATTCGCCCGCCGAGAATAATGGGCATAGCAGAAATCAAAATGGGAATTATGATCCGGGATGTGGGTTGGCTAGGTACAAACCCAAACAAACAAGTCCAGATTAAGATTAAGGTGCTCCTATTTTTTATTTTAGTCTAACCCCTTAAGAGAATCAATCCTATTGAGTTTGAATAAATTTCATCAGTACCGAAATAGTTAGAATTCCTAAATCTATAGAAAAATTCATAAATAATTAGTTTAAGAGATAGGGAATAATAGATAGGATCCTTGAAAATTCAAATATTGATAAAATAGAAAATCAATATGGGACGGAATATTTTTCTAAATAACTAACTTCCCGAAACAAGACGGGGTTGGGCATATGATGAAAGCACCCCCCCACTTTTTTTTTAATTCAAACTCTTGGAACCCCTGTTCCCATTTTACCTAGATCAGAAATTGAGTCAATTCCATCTGCGTGTTATTTGAACTTGATTCAATTCAGTTTGTGTAAATGTAAAAAAGATATGATTCATACATAAAAGATAAAAATCAGAAGCAAGAAACATATTCCATCTAATATTGGACTTTAAACAAAACCCCATTCAAAAAAATCTATATTCTATTCTAAAATAATGAATATGCTCTGGGACGGAAGGATTCGAACCTCCGAATGGCGGGACCAAAACCCGTTGCCTTACCACTTGGCCACGCCCCATTTAGATTTCTATTCGACACTACTAAAGAATAATATTGGTATTCATTGTTTGTCAACTCCAATCTAATCTATTCTATAGATATTTAGATTGTTACTAGGATTTTAATACGTGTCTTAAACTTAATTTATTGATCATTAGATATAATTCAATTAAGATATTGTATGAAAGTATGATTTCTTCTATTCTCTTTTGAGAATTGGAGGATTTTTGATTGGGTGGATTCAAAAGAAAAGAAGGATTTTTTGGATACTTTAATTTTCCCCCTTTAATAACTCAATCAAAATGCAATTATCTCCAAGAACAAAATGTCTC